ATAAATCAATCAAACTCCGGGAGGCTTCATGAAGTGCTTCTTTAGGAGTTAAACTTCCGTTTGTCCATATTTCTAGAAAAAGGATCTCTTGTTTTTCATTGCCATTCCCATAAGACTGAATACTATGATTCGCATTTCGAACAGGCATGAATACAGCATCGATAGGATAACAATTTCCGTCTTGAAAGGTATTTGGCGTTTTTATATTATATCCTCGACTCCTCTCGATTTGTAATCCAATAGACAAATCAATTGGTTCTGTTAGGCTAGCTATGTGCTGCGTATTATCAACGATTTCCACAGAAGGCGGCAAGAGGATGTCTTGAGCAGTTACATATCCCGGGCCTTTGACACAAATAAGCGCGTCACAAGTTCCATAAAGATTACTTCTCAATACAATATCTTTCAAATTCATTAAAATTTCATGTACCGATTCTTGAATACCCACTATGGTAGAATATTCGTGTGGAATTTTTTCAGATTTTGCGCGTGTAATACATGTTCCTTCTATTTCTCCAAGCAAAACTCTTCGCATCGCAATGCCTATTGTGTCGGCTTGACCTTTCATAAGTGGAGACAAAATAAAGCGCCCATAATAAAGACGCTTACTGTCTGCTCTTGATTCAACACACTTCCACTGTAGTGTCCGAGTAGATACTTTTACTTTCTCTCGAACCATAGTAATATTATTTGTCAGATCATTGAGTCATTTATTTCTCTTGAAATCTCTTCAATGTTTATTTCTACACCCGTCTTTTTTTAGGGGGTCTGCAACCATTGTGTGGCATAGGGGTTACATCCCGTACGAAATTTAAAAGGATACCGCTTCTACGAATAGCTCGTAATGCCGCATCTCTTCCGAGACCAGGACCCTTTATCATGACTTCTGCTCGTTGCATACCTTGATCCGCTACTGCTCGAATAGCATTTCCTGCCGCGGTTTGAGCAGCAAAAGGCGTACCTCTTCTTGTACCCCTGAATCCACAAGTACCGGCCGAGGACCAAGAAATTACCCGACCCCGGACATCTGTAACAGTCACAATGGTGTTGTTGAAACTTGCTTGAACATGAATAACGCCCTTTGGTATTCGACGTCCACTTTTACGTGAACCGATCCGTCCCGGCCTACGTGAACCACTTCGTGGTGGAGATTTTGCCATATTTGATCATTTCATAAATATAAGTCAGAGATATATGGATATATCCATTTCATGTCAAAACCGATCTTTTATGTTGATTTGTTCATCGGTTACTTTCTAAACTTTTCGAAAGATTATCCTTGTCTTTGTTTATGTCTCGGGTTGGAACAAATTACTATAATCCGTCCCCTCCTGCGGATCAGTCGACATTTTTCACAAATTTTACGAACTGAAGCCCTTATTTTCATAATTGTTATTCCTTAAATGAATTTCGAATCTACTTATTGGAAGTTGGAAGAAAATAAGTTTCTTGAAATTTTTGAACCGCGATTTGTATCCCCCTGAAAGGAATGTTGAAAAATCACCTAATCACTCAAATCCTTTTGTGTAGTCTATATATTATTATTATATCCTCCAGTTGAATCTGAATCATAACGACTTCCTTCAATTTTGCCTCTAGCCACCGGGAGTAGATGTAGAAAAACGGGTCGCATCCCTCCTGAAACATAATCTAGAATCTTACTTCGCTCTCTAAACTATCTAAAAGAACCCGGAGCATACCTTTGGTAAGTTATTCGGTAATTAAACCTCGAGGAATCCTCCCCTTTTTTTTCTCACAACATAAAAGTAAGCTCCAAATACAATTCGGATAGCAGAATAATTACCATATATAACACAAAATTTCTCCACCGATTCTTTCCAGTCGAGCCGCTCGGTCTGTCATTATACCCCGAGAAGTAGAGAGAATTACAATCCCCATCCCATCTAAAATTCTAGGAATTCGTCGATAGTTAAAATAGATTCGTAGACCGGGTCGACTGATTCGTTTTAAATTTAAAATGGGTCTATACGGCCCTTTCCTATTCCTTCGATGTCGTAGGGTTAAAACCAAAAACTCTTTTTTGTTTTTGTTTTCCACGAGTTTCCTTGCGTTTTCGATAAAACCCTCTCGCAAAAGGATTTTAACAACGTTTTCGGTGATGTTAGTAGATGCTATTCGAACCGTTCCCTTTCTATTCATGTCAGCATTTCGTATAGAAGTTATTATGTCAGCAATAGTGTCCTTGCCCATGATAAACTGCAAATTTTGTTGCTTCCAAATTTTGATATAATCAACATGTTCTTTTTTTTATGAAAATTATTAAAAGTATATGCGTGAGACATACTCTACTAAATACTAAATTTTTATTTATCTATTTTATTTTCATACTATCACTATATCGCGGTCCCCTCTTATAATACTTCAGGTGCTAATGAAACTATTTTAGTAAAATTCAACTGTCTCAATTCCCGGGCGATCGCACCAAAAACTCGAGTTCCCTTTGGATTTCCTTCGTGATCAATGACAACTGCAGCATTGTCATCGTACCGTATTATCATACCGTTATCACGTCTGAGTTCTTTACAAGTACGTACAATTACAGCTCTGATCACTTCTGATCTTTCTAGAGGCGTATTGGGTACTGCTTCCTTGATCACAGCAACAATAACGTCACCAATATGAGCATATCTACGATTACTGGCTCCTATGATTCGAATACACATCAATTCTCGGGCACCGCTATTGTCTGCTACATTCAAATGGGTTTGAGGTTGAATCATATCGTTTTTTGAGTCCGTTTTTTTAATGTTTAATTTAAAGTAAAGCACTGAAAGGACGAAGTAAAAAAAAAAAGGGAAGACCCGCATTTTTTATACCCAAGATTTATTTCCTTTGTTTCGACATTCCTATCCCGAAATAATGAATTGAGTTCTTATAGGCATTTTGGACGCCGCTATTGAAATAGCCTTTCGAGCTATATTTTCAGCTACTCCACTCATTTCATAAAGTATTCTACCCGGTTTAACGACGGCTACCCAATATTCGGGGGATCCTTTACCGGACCCCATACGGGTTTCCGTGGGTCTTAGTGTAACGGGTTTGTCTGGAAAGATACGTACCCATATTTTTCCACCGCGCCGTACATTTCGTGTCATTGCGCGGCGCCCCGCTTCGATTTGTCTAGATGTGATCCAAGCGGGTTCAAGTGCTTGAAGAGCATATCTGCCGAAACAAATATGATTACCTCGATAAGATATCCCTTTCATTCTTCCTCTATGTTGTTTACGGAATCTTGTTCTTTTGGGGTTATAATTGATGGTTCTTTCTCAATGCCATCTCTACTACAGAACTGGACATGAGAGTTTCTTCTCATCCAGCTCCTCGCGAATGAAAGGACTAAAAACGATTTTATCAAGATATAGGGGAATTTAATGAATAATATACTGAAGCATAGGATTTTTTGAAAGTTCATCTAATTAATCTATTCTAAATTTGTATATCATGTTTAGATATAGAATTGAAACATTTATGTTCTATTTATAGATAATCTCAATGTCTTTTTTTTTTTTTTTATCGTTATAACAAATCTTTATTTTGTTTTGCCCTTTACCATATCGGATCGATCAAAATGAATCAATCCAATAAAATCAAAAAATAAACCTTTCGCGGGCGAATATTTACTCTTTCAATATCTATTTCAGTTGTAGGGTTAGTTCATGACCTCTACGAATAAAAGAATAGTTTAGTTCCTGGGTTCGTTTCGCCATCCCACCCAATAAATCATTAAGATTCTATTGGAAATAAATCATTAAGATTCATTTCCAATAGAATCTTCTTTTTCTTTATTCACGGGTTCCGTCGTTCCCATTGCTTCTCGATTAATGGTTAGGTCTGAATTCTCCAACGGAGCCCTTAATGAAATTTTTTCTTTTTTTCTTAAGTCAATTTTCTCAGTTTTTATTGGCTCGGGGCTCTTGATTTTTTTTGTTCTATGAGCGGATTCATCTAGTTAGGGATGAATCATTATTGATGCTATATTACACTGTTTTTTATGAGATGACTTACAGACCTTACATATTGGAATCTTATATCATTGATATTTTCTTTCTCTCTTTCTCTCATCCTTCCATTTATCCGCATGCTTTTCGATTTTCTTTCACAACTTCGAACTTCACAACCTACAATCAGATTGGGTTTTTATGTTATGCAAATTTCAGTTGCTACAACGATATGACCACTATATTATATCTTGACTGGTTCTTTGGATTCAGATAATACGAAGCAATGAGTTGGTTATTAGTGCTATAGTTATTAGTTCATACTACAGGACGGTCCATTTTTTGGAATCCTAGCCCTAAAAAAAACCAACGAGTCGCACACTAAGCATAGCAATTATATAAAAATAAAAAAATCAATCGAATTTTTATTCAACCCTATAGAATTGCGGAATTTCTCATTTTTGTTTTGATTGAAGATAAAAAGAGCTCGTTCTTTGTTCTTTGTTTGGTTTATTTCCATTAATGGGGGGGCTCTAAAGACCCGTAAACTCTTATTTTTTTTCGTCTACAAATATCCAAATTTTGATTCCCAATACCCCGTATATAGTTCGAACCGTATAGGAACAATAATCAATTTTAGCTCCAATGGTTTGTAGAGGAACTCTACCTTCTCTGATCCATTCGGCGCGCGCAATTTCTTTTCCGTCAAGACGCCCTGCAATTTGTACTTGAATTCCTTTTGTATCGGCCTGTTCCGTTAATTCAATAGCTTTTTTCATTGCTTTTCGAAAAGAAACTCTATTTTTTAATTGTCCGGCTATAAATTCGGCAAGAATATTGGGGTGTCCATAAGGATTTGTAATTCGTGTAATAGCAATGTTTATTTTTCGATTCACACAATTAAGTTCTTTTTGTACATTCATCTGTAATTCTTCAATTCTTCGCGGTCTATTTTCTAGTAATAATTTTGGGAACCCTATATAGATTATAACTTGAATTAGATCAATTCTTTTTTGAATCTCTATCCGTGCAATTCCCTCA